AAAAATGCCCGCCGCGACCATAGTAGCAGCGTGTATAAGAGCCGAAATAGGGGTAGGCCCTTCCATAGCATCAGGTAGCCATACATGAAGGGGGAATTGTGCAGATTTAGCAACCGCACCAAGGAATAATAGGACAGCACACAGAGTAAGAAATAAAGAATTTAACCCGTTATTATCAATCAAGTTATTGACTATTTTAAACAAATCTCGAAATTCAAAACTACCTGTTATCCAATAAAGGCCTAAAATTCCTAATAATAAACCAAAATCCCCTACACGATTAGTTACAAACGCTTTTTGACAAGCATTTGCCGCAATTGGTCGTGTGAACCAAAAGCCTATTAATAAATAGGAACACATTCCAACTAATTCCCAAAAAATATAAATTTGTATCAAATTGGAACTAGTAACTAATCCCAACATGGAAGTGCTGGAAAAACTCATATAAGCAAAAAATCTCAAATATCCTTGATCATGAGACATATAATTGTCACTATAAATAAGAACCATGATTCCAACAGTAGTGATTAATATTGACATAATAGAAGTAAGCGGATCGATCAAGTTGCCAAACTCTAAAGAAAAATCTTTATTGATAGTCCAAGACCATACATATTGATAGGCAGAGCTGCTATTTATTTGCTGAATAGACAGATCGGCCGAAAAAATCATAACTATACTGAGTAATAAAACACTAGAAAAAGCCCACATACGGCGAAGATTTTTTGTTGCCGTCGGGACAAGGAGAAGTCCCACGCCTATTGCTATAGGAACTGGAAGTGGAACGAAAGGTATGATCCATGCATATTGATATGTATGTTCCATAAGAAAATAAAACTTTTTGAATTCTTATTAATTGTTTCCGATTCGCCAGCTTTTATGTCTTTCGGAAGGATCAATAATCAAAAATAAAGAAAATCAAGATAGGAAAGAACTCAAATAGAATTAAAATTTTCTATTCTTAATCATTCTGATTCTTTCCCAAATACTTCAAACATTCAAATCCAAAAGTTACAATCGGTCAAATGATCAAATTCTTTTTGAAAAGGTACTTACTACTTAGTTATTAACTAAGATATTTATGAAGATAGGGAAGAATCAGAATATGCAATTTGAAATTCTTCCACTATTAGAATAATCTATATTCATAGAGGAAAGAGGAAGGGAAAATAATTATAGTAAAAATAATACTTTATTCTGATATGGATCATAGGATCTATCAATAAACTAACTTGACCCAATAAAAAAAAAAAAAAAGATCTTGGTATTTTAGTTAGTTTATTCGGAAGAATTAACTCATTCTGATTGAGCGGCTTCCATTCTAACAAAACGATTTATGTTTATAGGAAACTCTATGATACTCGGCCTTTTGCTACCCATTATTTCACATAGAATTGAAAGCAGAAATTACTAAATGCCTTTTTCTCAAATGTTTATTATATTAACATTAACAGATTAAGAGTCTTATTCAGATTTTGAAATTTGAACTTAATTAAGTGTACTCTATTGATGAATTGATAGAAAAATGTTACAGTATTGTTTAAATTAAGATAAGCGTTTTTAACCCTTTTTTTTTATTTAATAAAGACGAAAATAGACGGAAATTAGAATGGAATTGAAACCCTTTTCCATTCTTTTTCTTATAAATGACAACCTATTTCTATGACAGTGGCATAGATATAGATCCAAATGAAGATAAGTATATTTATATAAGGACAGTACGCATTATTCTTTTTTCGTATATTTTATGTAATCAAAACGTAAAAAAATTTCTTTGAAAAATAAGAAAAATAAACTAACATATCCATTTTTCCCAGGAATACTCTATGGGATGCACACGTATCTGTATCGTATATTATCGAGGAAGTATTATCTGGGGAATAAAGATAGAGAATAAAAAAAAAGATCAATTTTGAACAATACATGTCTTTCACATCCAACTATAACAATGAGTAACCTCTTCATTTTTGAATGGCTGTTCCAAAGAAACGTACTTCTATATCAAAAAAGCGTATTCGTAAAAACGTTTGGAAAAGAAAAGGATATTGGGCAGCGATAAAAGCTTTTTCTTTAGCGAAATCTCTTTCTACCGGGAATTCAAAAAGTTTTTTTGTGCAACAAACAAGTAATCAAGTCTCGGAATAATCTGAATCAATATGACTCGATTAATTTGCTAATTGAATCTATAAAATGCATGATTCTATTAACTCATATTTTGAACGGATCAATATGAGATGGCGCTATCTATTGTGATATATAGAATCGGAAGTCTTCTGTCTACTGGATTCTAAAAACGGTCCTTCTTTTTTCCTTTTTTGAACAAAAAGGAAAAAAGAAGTACTTAAGCACAAGATAGAAAGTTTCACTTTTCTTTTTATTTGCGTAGCTTTTTTATTGTCATTTTCCCATCGATTCCCTTTTCACAATCCAATAATAAAAAGAAAAGTCTTCTTTTTCCTTTAGAAAAGATTTTCTTGTCTTATGTATTCCCAATATCAATCCTATCCTATGTTTGGGTTTGGGGATCGACCAAGACATTTATCTATATATAGATAAATGTCTTGATACCTCTCTTTTTTTTTTTTCTTTAGAAACAAATTTTTTGAAATACGATACGAGAAAATTCCAATAGAAATGAAAACTCCTTTGTTATCTTATATTTCTATGTCCAGTTCAATGCCTAATTGATTTGTGAAATCCTAAGACGCATTATGTATACAATGGGAATCCCGACAGTTAATATAGTTATAGTTTTGATACCAAGTTATCAAAATATTTACAGAAGTCCTTGGTTGTAATGATAAAATTTGGATCTATAAAAAATCCTATTTTTTTGTTCAATGATGAATAAAGGACATTTTTGACTTCTATGCCTGGATTAAGGACAGAACTCTCTAGTTCCAACGGATCCATTTCGGGAAAACGGAAACCTCGCGAAAGTCCATTTTGAAAAAAAAACCCATCCTACGAGACTCCTTATTATTGAACGTTCAAATAGGAATTTGAATAAGTCTTTATTCATTGATTTTCGTTTTTCAATTCAAAAAGATTCCATTGAATTTACTCCTAACAATCTCGACGATTGAATGTGGATAGGCTATTATGCTTTGGAGTAAGCCGCCATGGTGAAATCGGTAGACACGCTGCTCTTAGGAAGCAGTGCTAGAGCATCTCGGTTCGAGTCCGAGTGGCGGCATCTATCTTCTAAAAGAGATACAATAAATCCTATAATGAAAATGAATGGAATTCGTCATTTCCATTCCAGTGTTGTAAGGACCCCCCTTTATTTTGATTTTAGGATTTTTATGATATTTTCGACTTTAGAACATATATTAACTCACGTCTCTTTTTCTATTGTTTCAATTGTAATTACGATTTATTTGATGACCTTATTAGTCCACGAAATCGTAGGACTATATGATTCGTCAGAAAAAGGTATGATAGCTACCTTTTTCTGTATAACAGGATTATTAGTTACTCGTTGGATTTATTCGGGACATTTCCCTTTAAGTGATTTATATGAATCATTAATGTTCCTTTCATGGGGCTTTTCCATTATCCATATGGTTCCTAAAATACGGAACCATAAAAATCATTTAAGTGCAATAACTGCCCCAAGTGCCATTTTTACCCAAGGATTTGCTACTTCGGGTCTTTTAACTGAAATGCATCAATCCACAATATTAGTACCTGCTCTCCAATCCCAGTGGTTAATGATGCACGTAAGTATGATGGTATTGAGCTATGCAGCTCTTTTATGTGGATCATTATTATCAGTAGCTCTTCTAGTCATTACATTTCGAAAAAACAGAGAGATTTTTGGTCAAAGCAATCATTTATTAATTGGGCCGCTTTCCTTTGATGAGATCCAATATGTAAATGAAAGAAGCAATGTTTTACTAAACAATTCTTTTCTTTCGTTTAGAAATTATCACAGATATCAATTGATTCAGCAATTGGATCGTTGGAGTTATCGTGTCATTAGTCTAGGATTTCTCTTTTTAACCATAGGTATTCTTTCGGGAGCGGTGTGGGCTAATGAGGCATGGGGGTCGTATTGGAGTTGGGACCCGAAGGAAACTTGGGCATTTATTACTTGGACTATATTCGCGATTTATTTACATATTAGAACAAATCCAAATTTCCAAGGCGTAAATTCCGCAATTGTGGCTTCTATGGGATTTCTTATAATTTGGATATGTTATTTTGGGGTCAATCTATTAGGGATAGGGCTACATAGTTATGGTTCATTCACATTAACATCTAATTGAAGAAGCGACCTAATACATAGAAAGAGTATATGTAACGAACGTTTGTATGAGTTTTTGAGAACCATTTGAATCACTACTTGATTCAAATGGTTCTCAAAAACGCCAAACATATCTGATTACAATTCACTTCTATTATATTCTTTTTTGGCTTAAGATAAATAAAAATAAGACTTATTCTTATTTCATTGCCCAACGAACGATTTTGAAAATCACAGCATTATTGAATTTTATGTCTTATTGATTGATGAAAACTATCTATAAAAGTAATTAGATAAAATAGCTTCTACCTTGTCAACTGATAGTGAGAGAACGAAATCCGGATAAATACCAATACCTATTACAGGCAAAAAGATACAGATCGAAACAAATAGTTCTCGTGGTCCAGAATCCAAAAAAGAATAGTTTGGGACATGAAATTGCTTGTATCCATAGAACATCTGGCGTGACATAGATAATGAATAAATAGGAGTTAATATCATTCCAATTGCCATTACAAAAGTTATGAGTATTTTTGGTATTAAAAGATATTTTTGGCTGGTAATTATTCCAAAAAATACCACCAATTCGGCAACAAAACCACTCATTCCCGGCAATGCAAGAGAAGCCATTGAGAAGCTACTGAACATTGTAAATATTTTTGGCATTGGGATAGCTATTCCTCCCATTTCGTCGAGATAAACAAGACGTACTCTGTCGTAACTCGTCCCTGCCAAGAAAAAAAGCGCCGCA